AAACGGTAAGTTTATCCTGGGAATCTGTCAGTTTATCCTGCAAAGTTTGATCATCGAAGTCTTTACATAGAGAGAGGACCTGTTGTTTTTCAATCTCAGATAAATATTTCAACCAAGCCTTGTTCTCCTTCTCCATTTTTTTTTCATTTAGATTATCTATTCATTAGAGATACCCTATCATAATATGAAAACGACGATAGGTATCTACACAAATTTGACGGTCATTTGTATGGTACATATTTTCGTATCTTTCTGGATGAAAATAGGTAGGGTACATATTCTAATATAATATATTTTTATTTTTGTGGTACTCTTGTCATGTATATGAGTATCACCACCTCCAGCCATACCATGATTTATACAATCTCCAGCTTCCTATAAAGGAAAAACACTAATTCATTCTACATGTGTTCGACAGAGGGATATCTCAATAACCAAAATCACTCTAGATTACCTACTGCCTACATAAAGTTGACCTCATAGCGGAGGCTTTTGTGGAAAGTTTTAGAGGTGTGTAAGCATCGGCCAGGTATTACCCTATAGAGTCAATTAATAGATTAACTAGTTTTACAAGTGAACTAGACAACTACGGTGGATTAATAACATAAAACTATGAAATAATGGATGTTTAGTCTTTACTTGATGTGGTCGGATTGAGAAAGCAAGAAGATAAGGTGTGTAGCCGGTATAACCATGGGCGTCCGATCTGATATCTCACTTCACGCTTCCAAGCAAGCCCACTCCGCCCAATATCAAGCAAACGTCATGTCCAAGCCGAAAGACCTCCCTAAAGTAGGTCTCGGTCGTTCCCACTGGTAACCCTAACACAGCGCCATCTCATGGAAAACAACCAGCTCCTTTTTCAGAATCCAAGCTTCCCCTTCCTTCGCTCCCCCCATTTCTTTTACTGGTTTATGGAAAAAGGAAACCACAAATGCAAGTTATTTTTATATAATAATCTCCGTTGACAATAATGTTCTTGATTTGAATTTGCGGTACTTGTTGGCAATTAAACGATATTTCTTACATCTGAGGTATCCTAAATGCGGGCTAGATATGCTGACCGATTTCTGGTCTGTCTCATGATCACTATTCAGAGGAAGGAGAGAAAAATGCAAATTTTTCTCATAATGTCACGAACAAGGAAAAGGCTATTGCAAAATTATAGCTCCGGAAAGAGCACGTAACTAAAAACCTCTCCTTATCCAGAAAGCGTAAGGGCTTTGACTTAATTAAGTCCATACTAAGTGTGGAAGGTGAGTGTCGAGCTGGCCGGATCTATAAGACGTCATCCTGGAGAGGTGCGAGCAGGTTTATTTCGTTTTAGGAGGAGAGAGAGAGAAAAAGGGCCTGTAGAGAGGAATAATGTAGGGGGAGTAGTGGGTGCACTAGCTTGAGGACGTTAGGCTAGTGCCAGTGGGGTACGTAAACGAGGACAGATCACATGGTTTTGTACTGGTCAGTTTTGAGCTGTCGAGTGACGATTGCTCTATCTCTTAAGAAAGGGGAGGGAGTACTCTCTGACGGATTCGCTCTATTATTGCTCCCTATTCTTGAAGGAGTGATCGGGATTAAGCCGCGTGGCGATACCCGCGAAAAAGAAAGTCCTATTCGCTGTTTGGGGTGGGCCTTTCGTACTCAAATCCGTACGGGGAAAAGGGCAATTATTCAGTAAAATCTAGTGGATGGGGTTCCATATTCACGAAAAGCCAGGTTTGAACCATGTTACGGAACCAAGACAAGAATTATTACTAATAATAAGAAAGGCCTTAAGCATAATACATAATATAGGGGCCTCCTACGCCTATAAATAGAAGCTTCTTTCTCTATTTGGCAAACCAAAGGGAGATGGATCCAGCTACCGTATCAAGACTTTATCAAATAGATCAAGCAATCCAACGCGTGGCGAACGCCAAGCTCCAGCAGGAGCAACTTCTGGGTCTCTTCTGGGAGCACATGCCTCCCATAGATCCTGAAGAAATTGCGAGAAGGATGCTAGCAATTCGGGATAGCATTCGTGAGCTTGATGAAAGGAAGAGGGCGCTGCTTGAAGAAAGGGACGCGCTCATTGTGCAGGGGGCCCAGAACAACCGTAGGGGAAATCGAAATTAGAAGATCTCTAAGATTTAAATAAGTAGTCTTGCAAGGCTTTCTTTGTTATTTTTCATGTTGTTCTACGTCTTTAATATGTTTTTATTTTAGTTAACTTTTTAATGTAGTCTTTAGTTGTTTGGCTCCTTTGTTTATGCGTGCACAAGTGGGCGTACTTCCCATGTATGTAACGGCTATTAATTAATTAATTATTAATGAATAAAAAGTTCTCGTCTGCTTGGGCTTCCATGCCTCGCCGACTTTTAAGAAAAATTCCCTTTTCTTTATCAAGCTATCGATTGAACTCTTTGCTAGAAGCTCTCTTTCTAGCCAAGTGAGTGGATTAATCACGTAATAATAATCTTAGCATACCAAGGGGCTGGCCTGAGCTACTTAATCGATCCAGGCGAGAACCGAGCTAACCTTTAAAGCTCGCGAAGCTTCGCTTCCCTCCCCTTCCCTCATTAAGTATTAAGTTTAAGTATTAAGTGGAAAATAGTAGTCGGCATTCTATAAGCGACTTGCAGAGTCTACGAAGCTTTGCTTCTTGTAGTCGACCCGTAATGCCTTCCTTCATTTCATTTGCTTGCCCCCTTCCAGCTCAGAATGCCCGATACTTATTATTATCTATTTTTATATAGTGCTAGAAGCTAACTGCCAGAAGCGCACCCGAAGGGTGTCGCTTCCAGCGCAGGAGGCCAAGCATTCTGCCGGACGTCCCGGCCCGTGAGCCCTGTTCACCTTAGGTACTTCAGTAGTACGACAAGTTGTTCTACTTTTACTATTATTACCACTTATATTACTACTTATTACAACTATTATTAGTACTTTTTTTTTACTACTTATTACAACTAGTATTAGTAACTATTAGTAACTTAATACAACTAGTATTAGTACTATTATTAGTATTATACTTATATACTTACTATTTATATTTAGTATATAATTATATTTAGTATATAAATGTATATAAATATAATTAAATATAATAAAAAAAAAAAAAAATTATAAAAAATAAATATTAATTTAATATATTATTAATAGCTGTAGAATATTAAGTAACTAATATTAAGTAGCTGTAGAACAGAAAGTAGCTGTAGAACAGAATGCCGTTCGCCTTTACTTTATGAGTAGTACTTAAGTAGCTAACTTCCCAAAGGTGAACAGCCCCCTGTTCTTTATATTCTAGTTGTAAGGGGCTTCCTCAGAAAAAAAGGAAGGAGGCATTGGAAAGGCCGACCACTATATCATAAGGCATTGTTGTGTAAAACCGACGACTACATGGCTCTATACACTAAGTCATGAGCGATATCGAAGCCAAGCCGCCGTCTATAGGCGAAGGGACGAAAGCCCGACGAAAGCCTATGTATGCTACAGTAAAAAGTACGTTAAGGTTACAAAGTAACACTTAGCCGTATACAAATACAAAGGGAAAGGCGTAAGTACGGACTAAGGTCAGCTGTGGATATAGACTAGGCGAAGTCTTAAACTATGGACCGAGACTACACTAAGGAACAAGGAAGCTTGACTCAGCAAAGAAGTCAAGGAACGAAGCTCCTTCTCTAATAGCCCCCGGAGGGGCGAAAGCTTTTTGAAAAGGGCTTGTAAATTCATTTTTTTATATTAAGAGAGAGGGACTTCAAGTTCTTAGGAAGAGCCGTACGAGGCAGCTCACGTACGGTTCTCGGGAGCCAAGCCAGCACAGGGGCTTAGGTCAAGACTTATATAATAGCCAGTCATCAATTGGAAGCGGGCAAGATGGTGATAAATTGCGATTGGCCTAAACCTTCGACTAGCCACTTTTATTGCGACCTGCCCATACATATGTTCACACAGCGAAGAAACGCCGAATGGAAGGAAGGGGGCAGTCCGCTAGCTGTTTCTTGGCCGCGCCCCCCTGCTTATAGATATGAGATACTTGATCTAAATTTAAAATTTTAAAATAGGGAATTGCGTACCATTAGCCGATATACGTATAGGAACATGGGTACATGATATTGAATGTCATCCAACTGGAGCCGCAAGAACTTTTACTAAAATAATGAAGTGAAAGGAATTACTCCCTTCTTAGGAATCAGTAAATCCTATAAATGATTGTTATGATGTATCGTGGAAATTCTGTCTTCTGTCAAAGGGACGAATCAACAAATTTTCTCTGGTGAAACAAAATATCTCTCATTTTCGCCTCGAATATATTCTTTTTTTTTGTTTTCAAAGGAATCTTATTATGTTGTTTTGAAGAGTGCACTAATCCTTTGAACCCGGTCCCGACAGGTATCATCCCCCCCAAAACAACGTTCTCTTTCAGACCTTTCAACCAATCGATACGCCCCCGGAGAGCTGCCTTTGCTAAAACTCGAGCAGTTTCTTGAAAACTTGCTTCAGATATGAAACTTTGGGTATTGAGGGATGCTCTTGTTATTCCCAATAAGATGGCTCGGTAACAGATCGCTTCTTCCAAAGCGCGTCCCGTTCGTTCTGCTCGTAACAATCCGATTAGTTCTCCGGGTGAAAAAACATTAGGCATTCTGTCTTCTGAAACCAATACTTTTGATGTTATTTGCCGTACAATAATTTCTATATGCCTATTATGAATCCGCACCCCCTGGGATCGATAAACCTTTTGGATCTTATTGACCAAAGAGATACGACTTTGCACTATAGTTAGCTCAGCACTAATGAAGAATCCCCAAGGAATTCCAAGAATTCTTGTTATACATTCGTTCCAACCCTCAATCCTCTTTTCTAGATTCATCGATATTGAATCGATCGAGCGCACTTCTAACACTTGTTCCACTTTTGGAAGACCCTGCGTTATGTCCCCAGATCTCGACTTTTCATATATAAATGTAACTAATGTATCTCCTTCATAAAGGATTTCACCATAATCGCCATGAACGGTTGCTCCCGGGGTGGCCAAATAAGGCTTAGCTGATCGTATTACTACGGAATCGGCTTGAACAAAGATAACTTGACCCGATTTTAGGTGTGGTCCGGTTTTGGCTATACACACATTTTCACAAATAAACTGTCCAAGGCTAATTATTGTAGCCGTCTCTTCACAATAATTGTGACGGAGAAAATACCAATTCAAATTGAATGGATTGAAAATAATCTTACTGCAAGGGTCAGGATTATAAAATTTCCCACTTTCACTTTCATCCATTGAATAATATTTAATTACTTGAAAAGTCCGTTTGAAATTGTCAGGTTGCAAATAGTTAGTTAACAAGATTTGATTGTGAGTTATTAAGTGGGAAAATAAAAAAAAATTCTCAATTGGGGGGGCTGATCCTAAAGGGCCCAATGAATTCCTAATTGGAATTAGGGGATCCCTTTGATGAATTGATTCTTTTATTCCATTGTGATATTTTAGATCGTTGAATGGACCCATTCGAGAACACTTGGATGATAACAAAATTATCAATGGTTGGAATTCCTTATTTCTATTCAACAATGTATGAATAGTTCCTTGATTTGGGTTAAGGAATTGTTGAATTCTTGTCTTTGAATGGGAATATATGGAGCCAAACGGATTGATATTGATGTAATCTGATCCATTATCAGAGAGCAATCCTGAACCTGAGGGATCATTCCTTTTTCCGATATAAGAAATAGGGGATTTTGCCAAGTCGATTCTTAGGAAATGTCGAATCAAACCATTTATCCTTATTTGAACAAAAGAAGCACGGGCTTCTTCGCCAGAAGAACTTTTTTTGTCTTGGTCCCAATTCAATACTAAACAAGTCCGAACTAATTGAAGAGTTGTGTCATAAATTCCTCGAATCGGTTTGCCCTTTCCATAAAGCATATAATTGATAACTCGAAGTTGCACAATATCCCTTTCCTGCAACATATCGGGAGGGAAAAGTCTTGCTAAATTTAGACCGTCCGTTATTTCATATGTGACGACAGGTCGAAAAAAAACAAAATGCTTTTTTTTGCTAGGTGTAATCTGTTGGACATAGATCCAATTTTTAATTTTTTTTAATTCCTTGGAATTTCCTTTTCCCCTCCCCGGTGGTATCAAAACGCTGCTATGCTGGGATATCGTATCTATTTTTCCAGGAAAATGTATATCTCCAGAAAAAATTTTAAGTTCAATTCTTTTTTTTTTTCTCTCCACCCGGACCAATCCGCCTACCCGGCTTCTTAGATTTAAAGTGATTTGTGTATCTACCCCAATGAGACTATTGTTCCGTACCATTATGGAAGAAGATCCAGGTAAGATATGAACTTCCTCGGGAATGAAAAAAAATAGATCTACTTTCATTTGGTAGTTTGGCCTAAATTCCTTGACTCCTCGATACTCAATCGAATCCGGGATTGAATGCATTCCTATAGTCCCATATTTAGTAATTCCCGAACTCTTTCTTCTATACCGAGGATCGTCGAAATAAGAAAGAATACTATTTCTACGGAAAATACCATTTATGGGGAGTTCGGTCGAGATACCCAGAGGGGACATTAGTTCGTTCTCGCACGATTGGAGTGGAATAATAAATCTATTTCTTCGCCTCTTTGACAATAAATCTGAATTCTCGCGGAGAATGGCCGGATAGATGAGATTACAATGAGCAGTACATATGACTTGATTAAGGTGTGAATAATCAGGAATGCTGCCTTTTTTTTTACCATAAAAACCCGAACTAAAGAATTTTTCTCTCTTAGTTACCGAGAGGCTAGAAGTATACCTTTGCTTGACAGAAAGAGAATGCGTGCTCGTTTGATCTTGATCCTTGTGAAGGGAAAGGGAGATTGGACTTGATCTACAGGGCCCTCCTAATAATATCCATAAATGACTTGTTTTTGGTAATAGATGCACATTACCGTATGTAAATTCAGGCGCATGATCGACATCGGTACTCCAGTGCATTTCCCCGTCTGAGTCGGAATAAATATATTTTTGAACCTTCTCTTTAAAATTCAAAGTGGACGTTCCCGCGCGAATCTCAGCAATCACTTGCTCTGATTCTACATATTGATCATTTTGAACTAAAAGAAAACTTTTTGATGGAATAATCACATTATGTAGAATATCTTCACTCTCAATAGTTACATACAAGTCTATAGAACATAGAAAGGCAGGATGACCGTGACGTGTACGTGTCGGATGAACCAAATCCTCATTAAATTTTATTTTTCCACTAGAGGGCGCTCTCACATGTTCTGCAGTACCTCCTGTGAATACTCCGCCGGTATGAAAAGTTCTTAATGTTAATTGAGTACCCGGTTCTCCAATCGATTGGCCTGCAATAATACCTACAGCCTCCCCCAACTCAACCAGGTCCCCATGAGTGGGACTCCGCCCATAGCATAATCGACAGATCCAAGATGTACTCCTACAGGTAAAGGGAGTCCGAATAGATATTGGTTGTACTCGAAAGGTTATGAATCGATTTACAAGTT